GGCTATAGAAAGTAACATAGGAGGAAATGAAGAAATAGAATATGAAAAAAATATAGAAGGAAATGAAAGAGGATCATATTCTATTTGTACTGTATCTGAAATGAACTTTGGCTATTCCCATCCCTCAACTCCTCTAGACTATACTTTTTCTCTTTCAACTAACTAATTTAGCCTTTCGAATATGTATAAAGTATTAACGTTTTTTTTTGAACAAAAGGAGACACAGTATGGACAAATAAAAAAACAAGAGGAAACAAAATGGAATTCTTTTGTATACTTTATATACATATGATATATATAAGGGGTATATCTCCGACATTTAGATGGATAAATATGTATCATGATTTATACTATTAATGAATATGTATGTCGACCCATATCAATTAATTTTTAGAATATATACTCATACAAATTACTCATGTGCCAGGAACCAGATTTGAACTGGTGACACGAGGATTTTCAGTCCTCTGCTCTACCAGCTGAGCTATCCCGACCATTCACGACGCATCATCCTCATTTTATTTTAATATAGGACTTGGGTCTATGTCAATTAGTCAATTAGAAAAACGAAAAAGTATTACAAAGTATTATACAGGATCTAATAGAATTTCTTGGATCTTCAAAAAAAAATTTTCAAAGTTTCAGTACAGTACAAGTAATGATATGTATTGTTAATTATTCAAATTTAATGGATTCCTTGCTCAAATCATTTGTACTGTACGCGTATCATTATCATATATATCACACACAAGTCTTGTGATAAGAAAAAAATTTTCGCTCAGATCCATTTGTGAAAGAAAAGAGTAGAATGAGAATGAATGATAAATATAACGAATTTTGATTTGAATCGCTAACAAAATGATAAAATGAAAATAAATAATTAGGGAGTCAACCGGGTCGTTTTGGGGATAGAGGGACTTGAACCCTCACGATTTCTAAAGTCGACGGATTTTCCTCTTACTATAAATTTCATTGTTGTCGATATTAACATGTATAATGGGACTCTATCTTTATTCTCGTCCGATTAATCAATTATTAAAAAGATCTATCAGACTACGGTGGAGTGAATGGTTTGATCAATGAATATTCGATTCTTTTTTCAATTTTGAATCGATTCACAACAAGTCTTTCATTTTTCATATAAATATAAAAAAATACAGATTTGGGTCGTCATTAATCATTTTTAGATAGTATTTCAGTACTATACGTATGTATATAGGTTTATCCTTCATCCTTTCTGAAGTTTCGATGGAAGGATTCCTTTACTAACACAATGCAGCCAACTCCATTTGTTAGAACAGCTTCCATTGAGTCTCTGCACCTATCCTTTTTTATTTTCGGTTTATGAAACCCTTGTTTATTTTCATAAAACAGGATTTGGCTCAGGATTGCCCATTTTTAATTCCAGGGTTTCTCTGAATTTGAAAGTTCTCACTTGGTAGGTTTCCATACCAAGGCTCAATCCAATTAAGTCCGTAGCGTCTACCAATTTCGCCATATCCCCTCTTTTTTTTGATGTGATTAAGATCGCATCATGATGCCGCCCCCCCCCTTTTCTTTCATTTCTATTATGCTGGACCGGTTGAATTCATTAGATACCGGTTCCTATATTGAAAAGTGTTTTCTACTATTTGATTTCTTGTATATTTTCTTTCATCTCTATCGGAGACCCGTATTTGGTCCAATCAGAAATGATTCTATCATTTCTATATCATCAATTCAATATAGATCGCATAACATATATATTATAGTATAATATATATTTATTATACTTATATATGCCCCTATTTCTACCGTTTTTAGCGTGCAATTTTAAATACTTGAACGGTCGATTCTTTTTTTTTTTTTTTTTTCGTCTTAGCTTTCACCTTTCCGAATGAAACCAGAGGAGTGTTTCATTATGATCTGGATTGCGCTTTTATCTTTCATGTTATTCTTAGGGCAGGCCTTCTATAACATTATAACATAACAAAAAAACAACATTATAACATAACAAAAAAACGAAAAGGAAGATTTGAGTATTATTAATTTTAAATTAAATTAATAGCCATAACTAAAACTAATAAAATGGCTATAACTAACCATTCCGTTAATTTAGAATTAGAAGAGAATTCAAAATAAAATTATTTATTAATTAAATATGAAATTATTTCGAATTATATATAATAAATAATAATATTATAAGATTGTAATATACAAGAAATATAGAAATAGAATAAGATTCTAAACTTAATTACTTTACTCGATTTTATTTAAAATGAAATATTAAAATATATTTTCAAATTAAAATGAAATATATATATTTCTATATATAAAATATATATGAAATATAATAAAATTATGTAATAAAAAATAGTAAACATAGAATAGTAAAAAAAATCTTACCATCTAATTAAGCTAATTAAGATATTTATTATTGATAAACATATATTTGAGAAATAGATCAAAATTTTATATCGCGATATTTAATAATATCGCTATATTAATAGGTATGTTCTATAATATTCAAATATCCAATATGTTTGGAAATTATAAAATTCTATTTTCTATTCTTCCTTATTTTTGATATTTCTATTTTTCTATATATCATATTTCTTATGAATTTCTATTTTTCTATATATCATATTTCTTATGAAATAGCTAAGAATGAACAGTTAATATCTCAGTAGTTTACTAAATTAGTATACGTGTACAATTTATGTTATGTGAGCCCGCTTAGCTCAGAGGTTAGAGCATCGCATTTGTAATGCGATGGTCATCGGTTCGATTCCGATAGCCGGCTTTTCTCCGTTTGTTTGATTTTTTATTTTTTACATAATTGATAATGTGAAATCAAAGCGAAAAACTTCTTTCCCTTTTCCCAAGGGTCACCCTATCATCTCGTAGGAACTTCCAATTATGAATAAAAATGGGATTGGAGGAGTTCGGTCTCTGTAGAACAAATCAATCAAGAAAAGAACCCTGAATTTTTTTTATTATTATTTTAAATTTTTTTTATTTATATAATACAATTATTTATATACAATAAGGTCCGGATATTGATACAATTCCTCTAATTATTCTTTGTAATACAATACTTCAGTAAATTTCGATTAATTTATCATATTTTAGTTTAGTTTTAATTTTGTTTTATGAAATTTCATAAAAAATAAGGAGTCTTTATGTCACGTTACAGAGGGCCTCGTTTCAAAAAAATCCGTCGTCTGGGGGCTTTACCGGGACTAACTAGTAAAAAGCCTAGAGCCGGAAGCGATCTTAGAAACCAATCGCGCCCCGGAAAAAAATCTCAATATCGTATTCGTTTAGAAGAAAAACAAAAATTGCGCTTTCATTATGGTCTTACAGAACAACAATTACTTAAATACGTTCGTATCGCCGGAAAAGCCAAAGGATCAACAGGTCAGGTTTTACTACAATTACTTGAAATGCGTTTGGATAACATCCTTTTTCGATTGGGTATGGCTTCGACTATTCCTCAAGCCCGCCAATTAGTTAACCATAGACATATTTTAGTTAATGGTCGTATAGTAGATATACCAAGTTATCGCTGTAAACCCCGAGATATTATTACAGTGAGGGATGAGCAAAAATCTAGGGCTCTGATTCAAAATTATCTTGATTCATCCCCCCGCGAGGAGTTGCCAAACCATTTGACTCTTCACCCATTCCAATATGAAGGATTCGTCAATCAAATAATAGATAGTAAATGGGTCGGTTTGAAAATAAATGAATTGCTAGTTGTAGAATATTACTCTCGTCAGACTTAACCCCAACTAAAATAACAAAGGTTCGGACAATTTTGACCTCTCCATTTTGGCTTAAGTAAAGGGACCCGGGGTAAGTAAGGTAAGGGGTTTGATCTGGGGATTTTGATCTCATTCATGTATCATAGATCGGTAGGGGATTTTCATTCCTTGTCCATTTTGCCCAGTATTTTTCGTACCACAGAAGATTTGGATTAGGAATACATAATCGATATCAAAGAAAGGTCTAACTGTTGGAGTATACATTCTTATTTGATGCATTGCAGTCAGTAACATTGGTGAATTAGGTGAAGAGTACGGAAAGAGAGGGATTCGAACCCTCGGTAAACAAAAGTCTACATAGCAGTTCCAATGCTACGCCTTGAACCACTCGGCCACCTCTCCTACATAATGATTATGGCCAAAAAACCGAGTTAATAGTGAGTCATTCATATTATTTTGGATAGGTATCTACATTGAATTAAAATTATTAAAAAATTGAACTCTAAAAATAGAAAACTTTTCATCAAAGACAAATCCTTCCGCATAAATCTTTTTTGTGAAAAATTGTAAAATAAAGATATATCTATTCATGTTTGCGAAGATGGGGTTTCCGCCCTTTCTAATATTTATACCGGATTTAATCTCTCAATTGAAACGAATTCAACGATTGATCCATTTTTTTAGACTGTGTTTAATGGATATCTTTAGATCATTATTCAATTTTCATAAAAATTCTAAAATGCCTTTCCAGTTTTAGATTTTTCAACAACAACTCCTTACTCCAACTTCTTAACCCATAGATTGATTTCAAATTCATGAACCGTCCCCCGGATTTTTTTTTTTTATTGATTCCTGTCAAAACGAAACAATTTGAGTATGAGTAAAAGGTCTTCCTTTTTATTTTAATGAATCCGTTTTTATGTTATTTCGTACTGTACAATTCCTTTGTTTGTGGGATCATTTTCTCACGAAATGAAATTAAAATAAATTATAGAATGGATTAATACACCTATGTCTAGATCTGGGATAAATGGAAATTTTATTGATAAAACCTTTTCAATTGTAGCCAATATCTTATTACGAATAATTCCGACAACTTCGGGAGAAAAAGAGGCATTCACCTATTACAGAGATGGTGCGATTTGATTATTTTTTTATTTATTTTCTTTTCTATTTTTTACTGCTCTCAGTCTTAAGAGAAAGACAACATTATTCGGGATAGGAAAAAAAATTATTGAAATAAATCTACGCTTG